CGAAAATGACTTTATTCAACAAATCATAAAGATATTGGAACATTATATTTTATTTTTGGAATTTGAGCAGGTATACTAGGAACTTCTTTAAGTTTATTAATTCGAACTGAATTAGGAACTCCAGGCTCATTAATTGGAGATGATCAAATTTATAATACTATTGTTACAGCTCATGCTTTTATTATAATTTTTTTTATAGTTATACCTATTATAATTGGAGGATTTGGAAATTGATTAATTCCTTTAATATTAGGAGCTCCTGATATAGCTTTCCCCCGAATAAACAATATAAGATTTTGATTATTACCCCCTTCTTTAACTCTTCTAATTTCTAGAATAATTGTAGAAAATGGGGCTGGAACTGGTTGAACTGTATATCCTCCTCTTTCTTCTAATATTGCTCACGGAAGAAGATCAGTAGATTTAGTTATTTTTTCCCTTCATTTAGCAGGTATTTCCTCAATTTTAGGAGCAATTAATTTTATTACAACAATTATTAATATACGTATTAATAACTTATCATTTGATCAAATACCTTTATTTGTTTGAGCTGTAGGAATTACTGCTTTATTATTACTTCTTTCTTTACCAGTTTTAGCAGGAGCCATTACTATATTATTAACAGATCGTAATTTAAATACATCCTTTTTTGATCCTGCAGGAGGAGGAGATCCTATTTTATATCAACATTTATTTTGATTTTTTGGTCACCCAGAAGTTTACATTTTAATTTTACCTGGATTTGGAATAATTTCTCACATTATTACCCAAGAAAGAGGAAAAAAAGAAACATTTGGATGCTTAGGTATAATTTATGCTATAATAGCAATTGGTCTTCTTGGATTTATTGTATGAGCCCATCATATATTTACAGTAGGAATAGATATTGATACTCGAGCTTATTTTACCTCTGCTACAATAATTATTGCAGTTCCAACAGGAATTAAAATTTTTAGTTGATTAGCAACACTTCATGGATCTCAAATTAATTATAGACCTTCTATTTTATGAAGATTAGGATTTGTATTTTTATTTACAGTTGGTGGATTAACTGGAGTAATTTTAGCTAATTCCTCCATTGATGTAACATTACATGATACATATTATGTAGTTGCTCATTTCCATTATGTTTTATCTATAGGAGCAGTATTTGCCATTATAGGAGGATTTATTCATTGATATCCTTTATTTACTGGATTATCTATAAATCCATATTTATTAAAAATTCAATTTGTTTCTATATTTATTGGAGTAAATTTAACCTTTTTTCCTCAACATTTTTTAGGTTTAGCGGGTATACCTCGACGTTATTCTGATTATCCTGATAGTTTTATATCATGAAATATTATTTCTTCTTTTGGTTCATATATTTCTTTACTATCTATAATAATAATAATAATAATTATTTGAGAATCAATAATTAATCAACGAATTATTTTATTTTCTTTAAACATATCATCTTCCATTGAATGATTACAAAATTTACCGCCATCAGAACATTCTTATAACGAATTACCTATTTTAAGAACTTCTAATATGGCAGATTATATGTAATGGATTTAAACCCCATTTATAAAGGATTTATCCTTTTTTTAGAAATGGCTACTTGATCTAATTTTAATTTACAAAATAGAGCTTCCCCTTTGATAGAACAAATTATTTTTTTCCATGATCATACATTAATTATTCTAATTATAATTACTATTTTAGTTGGTTATTTAATAATTAACTTATTTTTTAATAAATATATTAATCGCTTTTTATTAGATGGACAAATAATTGAATTAATTTGAACTATTATTCCTACAATTACCTTAATTTTTATTGCTTTACCTTCTTTACGATTACTTTACCTTTTAGATGAACTTAATAATCCTTTAATTACCTTAAAATCAATTGGTCATCAATGATATTGAAGTTATGAATATTCCGATTTCAACGATGTAAGATTTGACTCTTATATAATTAATTATAATAAATCTGATATTAATAATTTCCGTCTATTAGATGTAGATAATCGAATTATTTTACCTATAAATAATCAAATTCGAATTATAGTTACTGCTACAGATGTAATTCACTCATGAACTATTCCATCATTAGGGGTAAAAATTGATGCTAATCCTGGTCGTCTTAATCAAACTAATTTATTTATTAATCGACCTGGTATTTTTTTTGGTCAATGTTCAGAAATTTGTGGAGCTAATCATAGATTCATACCTATTATAATTGAAAGAATTTCAATTAAAAATTTTATTAATTGAATTAATAATTACTCTTCATTAGATGACTGAAAGCAAGTACTGGTCTCTTAAACCATTTTATAGTAAATTAGCATTTACTTCTAATGAAAGAATTAGTTAAATTTATAACATAAATATGTCAAATTTAAATTATTACTTTAGTAATATTCTTTTATTCCTCAAATAATACCTATTAATTGAATTTTTTCATTTATTTTATTCATTATAATTTTTATTATTTTTAATATCATAAATTATTATATTTATATAAATAATAATAATAATATTATTAATAATAAAATTAATAACAATAAAAACTTTAAGAATTTAAATTGAAAATGATAAATAATTTATTTTCTATTTTTGATCCCTCCACTAATATTTTTAATTTATCATTAAATTGATGTAGAACTTTTATTGGATTATTATTTATTCCTTATTCTTTTTGATTTATTCCTAATCGACATTTTATTTTTTGAAATTTTATTTTAAATAAACTTCATAATGAATTTAAAATTTTATTAAGAACTAATAAAATTAATAAAGGATCTACTTTTATTTTTATTTCCTTATTTTCTTTTGTCTTATTTAATAATTTTTTAGGATTATTTCCTTATATTTTTACTAGTACTAGTCATCTTACAATTTCTTTATCTATTTCTCTTTCTTTATGAATAAGATTTATATTATATGGTTGAATTAATAATTATCAACATATATTTATTCATATAATTCCTCAAGGTACACCTTCTATTTTAATACCTTTTATAGTATTAATTGAAACTATTAGAAATATTATTCGTCCAGGAACATTAGCTGTTCGATTAACAGCTAATATAATTGCCGGACATTTATTATTAACTTTATTGAGAAGAACTGGTAATAATATATCTTTTTATTTATTATTTATCTTAATTTTTATACAAATTTTATTATTAATTTTAGAATCAGCAGTTGCAGTTATTCAAGCTTATGTAATTTCTATTTTAACAACATTATATTCTAGAGAAGTTAATTAATATAATAAACTAATGTCAATAAATTATAATCATCCTTTTCACTTAGTAAATTATAGTCCATGACCACTAACTGGGGCAATTGGAATAATAACATTAGTTACAGGAATGGTAAAATGATTCCATGAATTTAATATAAATTTATTAATTTTAGGCTATATAATTGTTCTTTTAACAATGTATCAATGATGACGAGATATTTGTCGAGAAGGAACATACCAAGGCTATCATACAAATATAGTATCAAAAGGATTACGATGAGGAATAATTTTATTTATTATTTCAGAAGTATTTTTCTTTATTTCATTTTTTTGAGCTTTTTTCCATAGAAGACTATCACCCAATATTGATATTGGAGCTATATGACCCCCTATAAGAATTACCCCTTTTAATCCTTTTCAAATTCCTCTTTTAAATACTATCATTTTAATTACATCAGGAATTTCAGTAACTTGAGCTCATCATGCTATTATACAAAATAATTTCTCTCAAACTACTCAAGGTCTTTTTATTACAGTTATATTAGGAATTTATTTTACTATCCTTCAAGCATATGAATATATTGAAGCACCATTTACTATTGCAGATTCAATTTATGGTTCAACTTTTTTTATAGCTACAGGTTTCCATGGATTACATGTAATTATTGGAACAATTTTCTTATTTATTTGTTTTTTACGTCATTTATCTGCCCACTTTTCTAATAATCATCATTTTGGATTTGAAGCAGCAGCTTGATATTGACATTTTGTTGATGTAGTTTGATTATTCCTTTATATCTCTATTTATTGATGAGGTAATTAATTTATTTATATAATATATTTAGTATATTTGATTTCCAATCAAAAAGTTTAAGCAAAATTAATATAAATAATCATCTTATTATTATCAATTTCAATTATAATTATTTTAATTTCAAATATTATAATATTCTTAACAATTATTTTATCAAAAAAATCATTTATAGATCGAGAAAAAAACTCACCTTTTGAATGCGGATTTGACCCTAAATCATCAGCTCGAATTCCTTTTTCCTTACATTTTTTCTTAATTACAGTAATTTTCCTAATTTTTGATGTAGAAATTGCCTTAATTTTCCCAATAATCTATTCATTTAATTTAGTTAATATTTTAACAATAATAAAAATTAGCTTTTTTTTTTTATTAATACTTTTAATTGGTCTTTACCACGAATGAAACCAAAATATATTAAATTGAACAAATTAGGATTATAGTTTATTTAAAACATTTGATTTGCATTCAAAAAATATTGAATTCAATTTATCTTAAATATGAAGCAATATTATGCATTTAATTTCGACTTAAAAGAAAGAGTTATTACTCCTTATTTTTAATTGAAACCAAATTAAAGGTATATCACGGTTAATGATATTAATGAATTATATATTCCAATTAAAGAAATATATAAAAATTAAGCTTCTAACTTAAATTATAGTAGACAATATCTATTAATATTTCTATTTATATAGTTTATTTAAAACATTACATTTTCATTGTAAAAATAAAAAAAATTTTTTTATAAATATTTAAAGATTTATCAATCTCCTTAATATCTTCAATATTATGCTCTAATTATATAAGCTATTTAAATTTATATCAATAATATAAATAATAAATAAAAAATTAATATTCAAAAAAAAAATCTAAATAAATAAATTTTAAAATTATTAATTTGATAAAAATTATAAAAAACAGAATAATTTTTTAAAATACAAAATATACCTTGGCCTCTATTTAATTCTCTTCATCCTATATCAACATTTTTTAATAAATTTTGACCAATTTTTAAAAAATAAATATTTAACCCATAAGTAGAAAGTATAGGCATAAATCATATTAAACATAAAAAATTTCTTAAATTATATGTTATTAAAAATTTATTAATTGAATAAATTTTTATATTTCTAATTAAATAACCTATTAATAAACCAAATAATATTACATAAATAACTATTATTTTTAAACTTATAGGTAAATAAATCATATAAGGGTAACTAAAAATTATTCAACTTAATAATCTTCCTACTACTAATCTTATAAATAATAATATAAATATTCTTTTCACTATAATATAATCTTCATCATATAAATTATAAATAACTATTAAATTATAATCATTAATTATTAAATAAAATAATAAACGAATTGTATAAAATATAGTTAAATCTGTAGAAAAATTATATAAAAAAAAAATTATTAAATTTAAATTTCTTATTCTTACTATTTCTAAAATTAAATCTTTAGAATAAAATCCTGCTAAAAATGGAAGACCACATAAAGCCAAATTTGAAATATTCAAGCATAAACTAGTTAAAGGAATATAAAATCTAATACCTCCCATATAACGAATATCTTGAATATCATTTATTATATGAATTACTACTCCCGCACATATAAACAATAAAGCTTTAAATATAGCATGAGTTAGTAAATGAAAAAATGCTAAGTCTGGTATTCCCATTCTCAAAATTCTCATTATTAAACCTAATTGACTTAATGTTGATAAAGCAATAATTTTTTTTAAATCAAATTCATAATTAGCAGAAATACCTGCTATAAATATAGTTAAACCTGATAATAATAATAAAAACTTTAAAAAAAATATATCAATTAATATTAAATTAAAACGAATTAATAAATAAACTCCTGCAGTAACTAATGTCGAAGAATGAACTAAAGCTGATACAGGAGTAGGAGCTGCTATAGCAGCTGGTAATCAAGATCTAAAAAGGAATTGAGCTCTCTTAGTTATAGCTGCCATAATTAATAAAAACCCAATAATTTGTTTTTTATAATCCTTTTTTTTAAAATTTAAAAAAAAAATATAATTTCATTTCCCGTAATTTTTTTTTCCAGCCATAACTTTCAAAATTTTTTCCTCCCCCATTCGGTTTGGTAAAGCCGTTAATATCCCCCCCTTATAAGGCTTAATATTTTGGTAATAAATTTCTAAACAATAAGAAACTAATCCTAATCCCTTTCCACCTAAAAAAATTTTAATTATATTTGGTTTGGTAATCAATAAAATTTTTGGAAATACAAATAATAAAACTAAAATAATAAAGGGGTTTAAATTTAATTTTGGAGATATATAACTTTTTTTATAATAGGTTTCCGGAGGGGGAATTTTAGGTTCCAATTTTTTAAACCAAAATGGTTTTCCATCTAATAAAATAGGTATTCCAATTTTCATAGAATTAAAAGAAAATACTTCTCCCTCTAAAAAAAAAACTATATTTTTTTTAATAAAATAAATTATAAAAAAAAAATTTATTATTTTAAAAAAAAAAAAAAAAAAAAAACTAATAAAACAAATTGAAAATTTTTTTATGATTTAAAATGAAATTTCATATATTTGACTCCACAAATCAATATTTTATACTTAAATTATTTAAATTAAAATCAAATTATAAAAAAATCAATTTTTAAAATTAATAAATTTAATGGTAATCAATGTAATATTAATATTAAATATTCACGAGAAACACCTGTATAAAATCTATAAATTCTTATATTAAATTTTCCATGTTGAACATAAGAATATAGATATAATCTATATCCAGCTCTAAAAAATGAAATTATAATAAGAGTAATTATTGATAAATATGACCATCTAACAATTCTATTAATTAAACTAATTTCCCCTATTAAATTTATAGAAGGAGGAGCAGCTATATTTGAAGATATTAATAAAAATCATCACAATCTTAATGAAGGTATAAAATTTATTATTCCTTTATTTATATATATTCTTCGACTATGTAATCGTTCATAATTAATATTTACTAAACAAAATATACCTGAAGAACATAAACCATGTCCAATTATTATCACATATGAACCTAAATACCCTCAATAATTTATAGTTATAATCCCACATTCTACTAATCTTATATGAGCTACAGATGAATAAGCAATTAATGATTTTATATCAACTTGACAAAAACAATTTAATCTAATATATAAACCCCCTAATAAACTAATAATTACTCAAATTAATCTATATTTTATATTAATTTTTTGAAAAATAATTAAAATTCGTAAAAGACCATAACCCCCTAATTTTAATATAATTCCAGCTAAAATTATAGATCCTGAAACTGGAGCCTCTACATGAGCTTTAGGTAATCACAAATGAACAAAATATATTGGTATTTTAACTAAAAAAGCTAAAATTATAGATAAATATAATAAAAAAAAATTTATATTAAAAAATTTAAAAAAATATATAATTATACAATTATAATTATTAAAAATAAAAAAAATTCCTATTAATATAGGCAAAGAAGCAAATAAAGTATAAAATAATAAATATATACCCGCCTGAATTCGCTCAGGTTGATACCCCCAACCAATAATTAACATTAATGTAGGAATTAATCTTCCCTCAAAAAATAAGTAAAATATAAATAAATTTATAACTCTAAAAGTTAAATATAATATAATTAATAAAATAATAACATTAAATAAAAAAAAATTAATATAAAAATTTAATTTTTTTAAATTTTCTCTTGCTATAATTATTAATAAACAAATTCAAATTCTTAATAAAATCAAACCATAAGAAATTATATCACATCCTATGATATATCTTAAATTACAAAAATTTATAATATTTATATTTAAATTTATAAATAAAAATATTATAAATAATAAAATTATTTGAACCATTCAAAATATATTATTTAAAAAACATAAAGGAATTATAAAAATTAATATTAATAAAAATTTTATCATTTATTTATAATATTCTAAATCTTTGAAAATAATCATTTCCATGAGTTCGAATTATAGAAACTAAAATAGCCAATCCTAAAGCTCCTTCACAAACTGAAAATAATAAAAAAATTATTAATATATATATATCATATTCAATATAACTTAAATATATAACTATCATAAAAAAAATTCTTAAAACAATAAATTCTAATCTTAATAAAACAATTAATAAATGTTTATGTTTAGAAATAAAAATTATATTACCAAATATAAATATTAATAAAATAAAAAATCATATATTTAATACTATCATTAGTTTTTATAGTTTAAAAAAAACATTGGTCTTGTAAATCAAAAATAAGTTTAATCTTTAAAAACTTCAAAGAAAAAGAATCTCTTTGTCTATAATCTCCAAAATTATTATTTTATGTAAACTATTCTTTGAAAATGTTAAAAATATTTTTTTCTTTATTAATTATTATATTCTCTTTTATAATATTATTTTTAAATCATCCCTTATCAATAGGATTAATAATTCTAATCCAAACTCTTATTATTTGTCTTTTATCTGGCATACTTATTAATTCTTATTGATTTTCTTATATTTTATTCCTGGTATTTTTAGGAGGATTATTAGTTTTATTTATCTATGTATCAAGAGTAGCTTCTAATGAATTATTTAATATAAATTTTTTTTTAAAAAATATTATATTATTTTTATTAACATTATCACTTTTTTTCAGTTTTAGATATATATATAATTTAAATTGATTAAATTTATCATTTAATTATGAAATAAAAAATATAATAAATTTTTTTATTTTTTTCAATAATGAAAATAAAATTAATTTATCTAAATTATATAATAATCAAACTCATTTATTAATAATAATATTAATTATTTATCTATTTATTACTTTAGTAGCTATTGTAAAAATTACAAATATCTTTTTTGGGCCTATTCGATCTATTAATTATTAATATACTAATGATAAATAAATTTTTACCTTTACGAAAAACACATCCTTTATTAAAAATTATTAATAATTCTTTAATTGATTTACCTTCACCTTCTAATATTTCAGTATGATGAAATTTTGGATCTCTTTTAGCATTATGCTTAATTATTCAAATTATTACAGGATTATTTTTAACTATATATTATACAGCAAACATTGAATTAGCTTTTTATAGAGTTAACTATATTTGTCGAAATGTTAATTATGGATGATTAATCCGAACTCTTCACGCTAATGGAGCTTCTTTTTTTTTTATTTGTATTTATTTACATATTGGACGAGGAATCTACTATGAATCCTTTAATTTAAAATATACATGAATAGTAGGAATTATTATTTTATTTATTTTAATGGCAACAGCTTTTATAGGATATGTTTTACCTTGAGGGCAAATATCTTTTTGAGGGGCAACAGTAATTACTAATTTACTTTCTGCCATCCCTTATTTAGGCTCTATATTAGTTAATTGAATTTGAGGAGGATTTGCAATTGATAATGCAACTTTAACACGATTTTATTCATTCCATTTTCTATTACCATTTATTATTTTAATATTAACTATAATTCATTTATTATTTTTACATCAAACAGGATCCAATAATCCTCTAGGAATTAATAGAAATATTGATAAAATTCCTTTCCATCCATTTTTTACTTATAAAGATTTAATTGGATTTATTTTATTATTATTAATATTAAGATTATTAACTTTAACTAATCCTTATTTATTAGGGGATCCTGACAATTTTATTCCAGCTAATCCTTTAGTAACACCAATTCATATTCAACCTGAATGATATTTTTTATTTGCTTATGCTATTCTTCGATCAATTCCTAATAAATTAGGAGGAGTTATTGCCTTAGTCTTATCTATTTTAATTTTAATTATTTTACCTTTAACTTTTAATAAAAAAATTCAAGGAATTCAATTCTACCCTTTAAATCAAATTTTATTTTGAATCATAGTAACTACAATTATTTTATTAACTTGAGCTGGGGCTCGACCTGTAGAAGAACCTTATATTTTTACTAGTCAACTATTAACTTTATTATATTTTTCATATTTTATTATTAATCCAATTATTAGAAAATATTGAGATAATCTAATTTTCAAATAATTATTAATTAATGAGCTTGTTAAGCATTTGTTTTGAAAACTTAAGAAAGAATTTATTATTCTATTAATTTATACTAAAAATATTAACTAAAAAAAAATTTTTAAACCTAAAAAAAATAATAAAAAATTTAATGAAATTGGAAGATAACTTTTTCAAGATAAATACATTAATTTATCATATCGATAACGAGGTAAAGTCCCCCGAACTCAAATAAATAAAAAAGAAATAAATGACAATTTTAAATAAAAAACCAATCTTAATCTATAACCACCCATATATAATAAAACAAATAATATACTTATAAAAAGAATTCTAGCATATTCTGATAAAAAAATTAATGTAAATCCTCCTCTTCTATATTCAACATTAAACCCAGATACTAATTCTCTTTCCCCTTCTGCAAAATCAAAGGGAGTTCGATTAGTTTCTGCTAATCTTGAAGATAATCAACACAACCTTAAAGGTATTATTAAAAAAAAAAATCAAATAATTTCTTGGTAAAAAAAAAAATTAAGTATATTAAAGTCCATAATTATAATAATTCTAGATAATATAATTAAAGCTAAACTAACTTCATATGAAATTGTTTGAGCAACAGCTCGTAAACCCCCTAATAAAGCATAATTAGAATTTGAAGACCATCCAGCAATTATCACTGTAAATACTCCAATTCTAGTACAACATAAAAAAAATAAAATTCCCAAATTAAATCTAATAAAATTAAAATAATAAGGAATTAATAATCAAGACATTAAAACAACAATAAATCTAACAACAGGAGAAAAATAATATACTATATAATTTGAATTAATAGGAAAAGTTTGTTCCTTAGTAAATAATTTTACTACATCAGCAAAAGGTTGTAAAATTCCCATAAATCCAACTTTATTAGGACCTTTTCGAATTTGGATATAACCTAAAGCTTGACGTTCTAATAAAGTTAAAAAAGCAACTCCTACTATTACTCCAATAATTAAAATTAAACTACCAATAATAAATATATAAATATCATTAACTATCATCTACTATATATATAAATAATTATATATTTATGACTTCTAAAATCATTACATTTTTTCTGCCAAAATAGCTAAAATTAACTATTTATTAATATTCATTTTATTAAAATTATTTTTGATATCTGATCCTTTCGTACTAAAATATCATTATTATTTAAAGATAGAAACCAACCTGGCTCACACCGGTTTGAACTCAGATCATGTAAGATTTTAATGATCGAACAGATCAAAATTTTAAACTTTTGCATTTAATTTTTATCTTAATCCAACATCGAGGTCGCATACTTTTTTTCCTATTTGAACTAAAAAAAAAAAGTACGCTGTAATCCCTAAGGTAATTTTTTCTTTTAATCATTATTAATGGATCATTTATTCATAAATTAATGTATAAAATAAAAAAAAGTTAATTTAATTTTTCTATCACCCCAACAAAATAATTTATTCAATTTTAATTTTAAAATTTATACATTAATAATAATTAAATAAATTATTAAACTCTATAGGGTCTTCTCGTCTTTTAAATTCATTTTAGCTTTTTTACTAAAAAATTAAATTTTATAAATTAAATAGAGACAGTATATATTTCATCCAATCTTTCATACAAGTCACCAATTAAGAGACTAATGATTATGCTACCTTTGTACAGTCAAAATACTGCAGCCCTTTAATAATTTATCAGTGGGCAGATTAGACTTTAAATTATTTTCAAAAAGACATGTTTTTGATAAACAAGTGAATATAAAATTTGCCGAATTCCTTTAATTAACTTCAATTAAATTTATTTATTTATTTAAATTTATATACTAATTTTATCATTATATTTAATTCTATTTTATTAAAATATATTTTTTTATAAAAATTTAAATTTTTTTATTAAATTTTAATTATAATTAAATTATTTATAAAAAATTATAATTTATTAAACAATTTAAATTTTAAAATTTTAATTAATTTTAAAATTAATTATAAAAATTTATTTTAAAGCTTATCCCTTAAAATATTTAATATTAACACTATTAAAATTTTATTAAATAAAAATTTTAAATTATAATATTTAAAATTAAATTTTTTTCTAAAAAAACTAGATATTTTTAAAAACGATTAACATTTCATTTCCAATTAATTATTAAAAATAATTATACTACATTAACTTTTATAATTAATTAACTCTTTTAAATTCGAGAAATTTCTACTTAAAAAATATTATTAATAAACTCTGATACACAAGATACAATAAATTAAACTTACTTTTTATTAAATTAATTTTCCCTATTTCAAAATTCTTTTACAATACTATTTTACTATAAATTTAAAAATTTTTTCTATATATATACTTTAACCCCCATTAAAATATATTTTAAAAATTTTTTTATTAATATAATTAATTATTAATTTTTCCCCCTCAAATTAATTAAATTTAATATCTTTTCAATGTAAATGAAATACTTATTCAAGCTCTAATTTGATCTTTCTAGAAACACTTTCCAGTACTTCTACTATGTTACGACTTATTCCAACTTATTAATGAAAGCGACGGGCAATATGTACATATTTCAATTTTTAATCATTTTAATAAACTAAATAAAATTACATTTAAATCCACTTTCAAATAAATATTAAAAAATATTATCTATATAATCATTTCTTATTGTAACCCATTATATTCTTAATTATAATCTGCATCTTGATCTGAATTAATTTATTTTAAAAATTTTAAAATATTATTTTTATTAAAAAATATTTTTTTAACAACGATATACAAAATATATTAATTAAGTAAATTTATTCGTGGACTATCAATTATTAAACAGATTCCTCTAAATGAACTAAAATACCGCCAAATTATTTAAGTTTCAATAAATAATTATATACTATTTTAGTATTTTTTATTTAAATTTTAATAATAGAGTATCTAATTCTAGTTTTTAATAAAATTTTATAAATCATAATTATTAATTAAAATTTTAATCAAATTAAAATTTCACCTAATAATTTAATATTTAATTTTAAAATATTAATATTTATTATTTACTAATAAAATTTAAATTATTTTTTGTTTAACCGCAACTGCTGGCACAAAATTTGTTAATAACTATTAAATATTACTAAATCTTAATTTCTTAAATTTTTAATATTAATTACTATTAAATTAATTTTTAAAAATTTTTAAAATAAATTAAAAATATATACTAAAATTTATATGTAAAATAGACTTAAATTAAACTTTATAAATCATAAAAAATTTATTTATATATAAAAATTTTTCATATAGATTTTTTTTTTTAAAAATTAATTTTTTATATTTTTATTAAAAATTACAAAATAATACTGTAAATATATTTATATATTAATAATTTAATAAATTATTAATATATTCTTTTTTATTTACGAATGTATATATAAATATTTAATATATAAAAAAATACATATAATAAAATATTTAATAGACATTAATAAACATTGAATAATTTCTTTTTTTTTTCCTTCATAATAATTATTAAATACCTAAATTGCTATATAAAATTTTATAAATTAATAAATTATATTATATTATTAATTATATTAATAAATTAAATATTTTTATTATATTATTATAATTAATAATATATTAAAAATTTAATATATTTATTATTATATTACTAAAAAAAATTCCTTAATTAAAAAAAATTTCCCTTTATAAAAAAAAGTTAACTATTATTTAAATCAATTCCTAAACCATTCTTAATCTTTTTTTAATATAAAATAAAAATAAAAAAATTAAAAATAAGCTAAAATAAGCTTTTGGGCTCATACCTCAAATATAAAGGAAATCCCTTTTTTTTAAAAATAAAGTGCCTGATTAAAGGATTATTCTGATAGGATAAATTAAGTAGAACTCTACCTTTATTATATTTTATAGAATTTAACTATATCTAATAATATCAAAAATTATTGTGCCCCTACACTAAAATATATAAATTAAATTAAATTTATAATTCAATTTAATTCCCCCATTTTAAATTTTTTTGAATATTAACTCTAATAAAATATTTTTTTACTTCATTTTAATTTTTAGAACTTTAATCTCTATTTCTTCTAATTCTTGACTTGGATGTTGAATTGGACTTGAAATTAACTTACTTAGATTTATCCCCCTAATTTCTAATCATAAAAATCTTTTATCCTCTGAAGCAACATTAAAATACTTTTTAACACAAGCTATTGCTTCTATTAATTTTTTATTTTCTATTTTAATTAAAATAATTTTATTAAAAAATTTTGAAATTAACAATCTAATTTCAATTATAATTAATTCTTCTTTATTAATAAAAATAGGATCTGCCCCTTTTCATTTTTGATTTCCTAATATTATTGAAGGTTTATCTTGAATTAATTGTTTTATTTTAATAACTTGACAAAAGATTTCCCCCATAATTCTTCTTTCATATTACATAAATAATAATTTTTTAATAATAATTATAATTATTAATGTTATTATTGGAGTTTTAGGAGGTATTAATCAAACTTCCTTACGTAAATTAATGGCATTTTCTTCAATCAATAATTTAGGATGAATATTAATTTCTTTAATAATCAGAGAAAATTTATGATTATTTTACTTAATTATATATTCATTTTTAATTAGAATTTTATGTTTTTCATTAAATTTATTAAATACTTATTTTATTAATCAATTATTTATTATTAATATAAATTCAATTATTAAAATTTCTTTATTTATTAATTTTATATCCTTAGGAGGACTCCCCCCATTCTTAGGATTTTTCCCTAAATGAATTACTATCAACTTCTTAATTATAAATAAATTTTATATTATTTCATTTATTTTTATTATAATAAGATTAATTATATTATTTTTTTATATTCGAATTATTTATTCTTCCATTATATTTAATTATTTAAAATTAAAATGATTTAAATTTTATTTAAAAAATAATTCAATATTATTCATTAATTTATTTAGAATAATTTCTTTACTGGGTATAATTTTTAGAACTTTTTTTTTTATGTAAGGTTTTAAGTTATAATAAACTAATAATCTTCAAAATTATAAAAAAAGAAATTCTTTAAGCCTTAGTAATTAATTTTTACTCCTTAAAATTTGCAATTTTATATCATTATTGAATATAAAGCTTAATAAAAGAGATTTTTCTCATAAATAAATTTACAATTTATCGCTTATTATTCAGCCATTTTATTATTG